TTAAAAATAAGCTAAACAAAGCTTTTGGGTTCATACCTCAAATATAAAGGAAATACCTTTTTTTTAAAAATAAAGTGCCTGATTAAAGGATTATTCTGATAGGATAAATTAAGTAGAATTTCTACCTTTATTATATTTTATAGAATTAAACTATATCTAATAGTATCAAAAACTATTGTGCATCATACACTAAAATATAACTTATAAAATTTTATTTTATATTGAGAAATTAAACTCTATTTTAAATTTTTTCTTTTTTTAATTCTAATAAAATATTTTTTTTATTTATTTTATTTTTTAGAACCTTAATTTCAATCTCATCAAATTCTTGATTTGGATGTTGAGTTGGATTAGAAATTAATTTATTAAGATTTATCCCCCTAATTAACAATTCTAATAATATTTTAACAACAGAAGCCTCATTAAAATATTTTCTTACCCAATCTATTGCTTCAATTAATTTATTATTTTGTATTATTTTTAAAATAATATTAATAAAATCTTTAGAAATAAATAATTACATTATAATTATAATTAATTCTTCACTTTTAATAAAAATAGGATCAGCACCATTTCATTTTTGATTTCCAAACATTATTGAAGGATTATCTTGATTTAATAGATTTTTATTAATAACTTGACAAAAAATTTCACCTATAATTCTTCTTTCTTATTTTTATTACAATAATTTTATTATTATTATTATTATTATAAATTCTATTATTGGAGCTGTGGGGGGGTTTAATCAAACTTCCCTTCGAAAACTAATAGCTTTTTCCTCAATTAATAATTTAGGTTGAATAATATCCGCTTTAATAATTAGTGAAAATTTATGAATATTTTATTTTATTGTATACTCTTTCCTTATTGGAATTATATGCTTATTATTTTCAATAATTAATTTATTTTTTATTAATCAATTATTTTTTATCAACTTTAATTATATAATTAAATTACTTTTATTTATTAATTTTTTATCTTTAGGGGGATTACCTCCTTTTATTGGATTTTTTTCAAAATGAATTATCATTAATTTTTTAATAAATAATAATCTTTACATAATAACTTTTACTATAATTATAATAAGATTAATTTTATTATTTTTTTATATCCGAATTTTATATTCATCATTAATATTTAATTATTTAAAATTAAAATGAATTAAAATTAAAATTAAAAATAACTTATTTTATATATTAACTTTTTTTTCTATTATTTCTTTTTTAGGATTAATTTTAAGAACTTTTTTTTTTTTATAAATTATTAAGGTTTTAAGTTAAAATAAACTAATAATCTTCAAAATTATTTATAAAGAATATTTCTTTAAGCCTTAATAATTAACTAAATTATACCTTAAAATTTGCAATTTTAAATCATTTTTGAATATAAGACTAATCTAATAAAAAAGAAAATAATTCTTGTTAATAAATTTACAATTTATCGCTTAAACCTCAGCCATTTTATTTTATAGCGAAAATGACTTTACTCAACAAATCATAAAGATATTGGAACTTTATATTTTATTTTTGGAATTTGAAGAGGAATAGTAGGAACATCTTTAAGTCTATTAATTCGAGCAGAATTAGGAAATCCTGGATCATTAATTGGAGATGATCAAATTTATAATACAATTGTAACAGCTCATGCATTTATTATAATTTTTTTTATGGTAATACCTATTATAATTGGAGGATTTGGAAATTGATTAGTACCTTTAATATTAGGGGCACCTGATATAGCTTTCCCACGAATAAATAATATAAGATTTTGATTATTACCCCCCTCATTAACTTTACTTATTTCAAGAAGAATTGTTGAAAATGGTGCAGGAACTGGATGAACTGTTTACCCCCCTCTTTCATCTAACATTGCTCACGGAGGAAGATCAGTCGATTTAGCAATTTTTTCCTTACATTTAGCTGGAATTTCATCAATTTTAGGTGCAATTAATTTTATTACAACAATTATCAATATACGAATTAATGGGCTATCATTTGACCAAATACCTTTATTTGTATGAGCAGTAGGAATTACAGCATTATTATTATTACTTTCTTTACCTGTATTAGCAGGAGCTATTACTATATTACTTACAGATCGAAATTTAAATACATCATTTTTTGATCCTGCGGGGGGAGGAGATCCTATTCTTTATCAACACTTATTTTGATTTTTTGGGCATCCAGAAGTTTATATTTTAATTTTACCTGGATTTGGTATAATTTCTCATATTATTTCTCAAGAAAGAGGAAAAAAGGAAACATTTGGATCCTTAGGAATAATTTATGCTATAATAGCAATTGGTCTTTTAGGATTTGTTGTCTGAGCTCATCACATATTCACAGTAGGAATAGATATTGATACTCGAGCTTATTTTACTTCAGCCACTATAATTATTGCTGTTCCAACAGGAATTAAAATTTTTAGTTGATTAGCTACCCTTCATGGAACTCAAATTAATTATAGTCCATCAATTCTTTGAAGTTTAGGATTTGTTTTCTTATTTACTGTAGGAGGATTAACAGGAGTAGTTTTAGCTAACTCATCAATTGATATTGCTCTTCATGATACTTATTATGTAGTAGCTCATTTCCATTATGTTTTATCTATAGGAGCAGTATTTGCCATTATTGCTGGATTTGTTCATTGATATCCATTATTTACAGGATTAACTCTTAACCCATACTTTTTAAAAATTCAATTTTTTACTATATTTATTGGAGTTAATTTAACTTTTTTCCCTCAACATTTCTTAGGATTAGCGGGAATGCCCCGTCGATACTCAGATTATCCAGATGCTTATATTTCATGAAATATTATCTCCTCACTTGGATCTTACATTTCATTATTAGCTGTAATATTAATTTTAATTATTATTTGAGAATCTATAATTAATAAACGATTAATTTTATTTTCATTAAATTTATCATCATCTATCGAATGATATCAAAATCTCCCTCCTGCAGAACATTCTTATAATGAACTTCCTATTTTAAGAAATTTCTAATATGGCAGATTATATGTAATGGATTTAAACCCCATTTATAAAGGATTATCCTTTTTTTAGAAATGGCAACTTGATCTAATTTTAATTTACAAAATGGAGCATCACCATTAATAGAACAAATTATTTTTTTCCATGATCATACTTTAATTATCTTAGTTATAATTACTATTTTAGTAGGATATTTAATATTAAGATTATTTTTTAATAAATATATTAACCGATTTTTATTAGAAGGTCAAATAATTGAATTAATTTGAACAATTATCCCAGCAATCACATTAATTTTTATTGCCCTACCTTCTTTACGTTTACTTTATCTTTTAGATGAGTTAAATAATCCACTAATTACCTTAAAATCAATTGGGCATCAGTGATATTGAAGTTATGAATATTCAGATTTTAATAATATTGAATTTGATTCATATATAACACCTATAAATGAAATAAATAAAAATAGCTTTCGATTATTAGATGTTGATAATCGAATTATTCTACCTATAAATAATGAAATTCGTATTATAGTTACCGCTACAGATGTAATTCATTCTTGAACTGTTCCATCATTAGGAGTCAAAGTAGATGCAAATCCCGGTCGTTTAAATCAAACTAATTTTTTTATTAATCGACCAGGAATTTACTTTGGTCAATGTTCTGAAATTTGTGGAGCAAATCATAGATTTATGCCAATTGTAATTGAAAGAATTTCAATTAAAAATTTTATTAATTGAATTAATAATTATTCTTCATTAGATGACTGAAAGCAAGTACTGGTCTCTTAAACCATTTTATAGTAAATTAGCAACTACTTCTAATGAAAGAATTAGTTAAAAAATAACATAAATATGTCAAATTTAAATTATTATTTAAATATAATATTCTTTTATCCCACAAATAATACCTATTAATTGATTATTTTCATTTTTATTTTTTATTATTATCTTTATTATTTTTAATATTATAAATTATTATATTTTTATTAATTCTAATATTAAAAATAATAAAAATATTTATAAAAACAAAAATAATTTAATTTGAAAATGATAACTAATTTATTTTCAATTTTTGACCCCTCAACTAATATTTTAAATTTACCTTTAAATTGAATTAGAACATTTATTGGATTAATATTTATTCCTTATTCTTTTTGATTAATCCCCAATCGTTATTTCTTTTTTTGAAATTTTATATTAAATAAATTACATAAAGAATTTAAAACTTTATTGGGAAAAAATTCAAATGGATCAACATTTATTTTTATTTCCATATTTACTTTTGTTTTATGTAATAATTTCTTAGGATTATTTCCTTATATTTTTACTAGAACTAGTCATCTAACTCTTTCCTTATCATTATCCCTACCATTATGATTAAGATTTATATTTTATGGATGAATCAATAATACTCAACATATATTTATTCACATAATTCCCCAAGGAACCCCAAGTATTTTAATGCCTTTTATAGTATTAATTGAAACTATTAGAAATGTTATTCGACCAGGAACTTTAGCAGTCCGTTTAACAGCTAATATAATTGCTGGCCATTTATTAATAACTTTATTAAGAGGAACAGGGCCAAGATTAAGATCTTATCTTATTATTTTTTTAATTATTATTCAAATTCTTTTAATAATTTTAGAATCAGCAGTTGCGGTTATTCAATCTTATGTAATTGCTATTTTAAGAACTTTATACTCTAGAGAAGTAAACTAAACAAATGAAAAATTCATTTAACCATCCATATCATTTAGTTGATTATAGTCCATGACCTCTTACTGGAGCTATTGGAGTATTAACCTTAGTAACAGGAATAGTAAAATGATTTCATAATTTTAATATAAATTTATTAATTTTAGGATATTTTATTGTAATTTTAACTATATATCAATGATGACGAGATATTTGCCGAGAAGGAACATTACAAGGTAAACATACTATCTTAGTAACAAAAGGATTACGATGAGGTATAATTTTATTTATTATTTCTGAAGTATTCTTTTTTATTTCTTTTTTTTGAGCTTTTTTTCATAGAAGTCTATCCCCTAATATTGAAATTGGAGCAATTTGACCCCCTATAAATATTACCCCCTTTAACCCATTTCAAATTCCTCTTTTAAATACAATTATTTTAATTACTTCAGGAGTTACTGTAACTTGAGCTCATCATGCTATTATAGAAAATAATCATTCTCAAATAACTCAAGGATTATTTCTCACTATTGTTTTAGGGATTTATTTTACTATTCTCCAAGCATATGAATATTATGAAGCCCCTTTCACTATTGCTGATAGAATTTATGGATCAACATTTTTTATAGCAACAGGATTCCACGGACTTCATGTAATAATTGGAACAATATTTTTATTAATTTGCTTAATTCGACATATCAATAATCATTTTTCTAATAGACATCATTTTGGATTCGAAGCAGCAGCTTGATATTGACACTTTGTAGATGTAGTTTGATTATTCTTATACATTTCTATTTATTGATGAGGTAATTAATTTATATAATATATTTAGTATATTTGACTTCCAATCAAAAAGTTTAATTTTTTCTTAATATAAATAATTTTACTTATTAGTTATTTCTCAATTATTATTATTATTATTTCAAATATTATAATAATATTATCAATTATCTTATCAAAAAAATCATTTTCAGATCGGGAAAAAAATTCCCCATTTGAATGTGGATTTGACCCAAAATCTTCTGCTCGAATCCCATTTTCTTTACATTTTTTTTTAATTACTGTTATTTTCTTAATTTTTGATGTCGAAATTGCTTTAATTTTTCCGATTATCAATTTATTCAAATTAACAAATTTTATTATTTGAACAAAAATTAGATTTTTTTTTATTGTTATTTTATTAATTGGGTTATATCATGAATGAAATCAAAATATATTAAATTGAACTAACTAAAATTAAAATAATATATATATATATATATATATATATATAGGATTATAATTTAAATAAAAATACTTGATTTGCATTCAAGAAATATTGAATTTTCAATTTATCTTATCATAAATAAGAAGCAATTTTGCATTTAATTTCGACTTAAAAGATAGAGTTCACTACTCCTTATTTGTATAATACATATAATTAATTTTAATTATTATTCATTTAATTGAAACCAAAGAGAGGTATATCACTGTTAATGATAAAATTGAATATTTAATTCCAATTAAATTACCCTTAAAGAAATATAAAGTTTAAAATTAAGCTGCTAACTTAATTTTTAGTGGTTGAATTCCATTAATATTTCTTATTTATATAGTTTATTTAAAAACATTACATTTTCATTGTAAAAATAAAAATTATTTTTTTTATAAATATTTAAAGATTAATATAATCTCCCTAATATCTTCAATATTATACTCTAACTTATAAGCTATTTAAATATATAATATTTACTAAAAAAATAATAAATATTCATAAAATAAATCTAAATAAATAAATTTTAAAATTATTTATTTGAAAAAAATTATAAAAAACAGAATATTTTTTTAAAATTATAAACATACCCTGTCTTCTGTATAATTCTCTTCAACCTATATCAATATTTTTTATTAAAATTTGACCTAAATTTAAAAAATAAAAATTTACCCCATAAGTAGATAAATTAGGTATAAATCATATTAAACTTAAAAAATTTCTCACTTCATAACTCATTAAAAATTTATTTATTGAATAAATATTTATATTTCTAATTAAATACCCTATAATAGCTCCTAAAATTCTTACATAAATAACTATTATCTTTATATTTATTGGAAGATAAATAACATAAGGATAAGGAAAAATTAATCATATTAAAAATCTTCCTCTAACAATTCTCATAAATAATAAACTAAACATTCTTTTTAATATAATATAATCTTCATCATATAAATTATATACTGCTAATAAATTATAATCATTAATTATTAAATATATTACTAAACGAAAACTATAAAATATAGTTAATCCTGTAGAAATATAGTATAAAAAAAAAATAAAAAAATTTAAATTTCTTAAACTAAATATCTCTAAAATTAAATCTTTCGAATAAAACCCAGCAAGAAAAGGAATCCCACATAAAGCTATATTAGAAATATTTATACATAAAGCAGTTAATGGAATATAATTACCAATCCCACCCATATAACGAATATCCTGAATATCTACTATTATATGAATAACTACCCCAGCACATATAAATAATAAAGCTTTAAATATTGCATGAGTTAATAAATGAAAAAATGCTAAATCAGGGAATCCTATTCTTAAAATTCTTATTATTAAACCTAATTGTCTTAAAGTTGATAAAGCAATAATTTTCTTTAAGTCAAATTCATAATTAGCAGAAATACCAGCCATAAATATAGTTAAACTAGATAATAATAATAAAATTTTAATAAAAAATGTATCTAATAATAATAAATTAAATCGAATTAATAAATAAACCCCGGCCGTAACTAAAGTAGAAGAATGGACTAAAGCAGAAACTGGAGTAGGAGCCGCTATAGCAGCTGGTAATCAAGATCTAAAAGGAATTTGAGCTCTTTTAGTTATTGCAGCAATAATAATTATTACTCTAATTATACTTATATGATAATCATTTTTTATAAAATTTAAATAAAATAAATAATTTCATCTACCATAATTTATTATTCAACCAATTACTATTAAAATAAAAACATCTCCAATTCGATTAGATAAAGCAGTTAATATACCAGCATTGTATGATTTAATATTTTGATAATAAATTACTAAACAATAAGAAACTAATCCCAATCCATTTCAACCTAATAAAATACTAATAATATTAGGACTAATAATTAATAAAATTATAGAAAATACAAATAATAAAACTAATAAAATAAATCGATTCAAATTTAATTCAGAACTTATATATCTTTTTCTATAATAAATTACTACAGAAGAAATCAAAGAAACAAATATCATAAAAACTAAAGACATTCAATTTAATAGAATTTTTATTACAATTCTTATTGAATTAAAAGAAATAATTTCCCACTTTAAAAAAATAACTAAATTATTTATAATAAAATAAATTACTAAAAAAAAATTTATTAAACTAAATATAAATAAAAAAAAAAATCTAATAAAACAAATTGAATATTTTTGAATAACCTAAAATGAATTTATCATATTTTTGAAACCACAAATCAATATTTTAATTTAAATTATTTAAGTAAATTAAAATCAAATTATTACGTAATCAATTTTTAAAATTAAAATATTTAAAGGAAATCAATGTAATATTAACAATAAATATTCTCGAGACAATCCCATATAGAATCTATATATACCAGAGTAATACTTACCATGCTGAGAATAAGAATATAAATATAATCTATAACCAGCACTAAAAAAAGAAATTATTATTAACATAAATATTGAAATTCAAGATCAATTTAATAATCTATTAATTAATCTAATTTCACCTATTAAATTTAATGAGGGAGGAGCTGCTATATTTGAAGATAGTAATAAAAATCATCATAATCTTATTGAAGGTATAAAATTCATTATACCCTTATTAATAAATAATCTACGACTCCCTAAACGTTCATAATTAATATTAGCTAAACAAAATATTCCTGAAGAACATAATCCATGACCAATTATTAAAATATATGAACCTATAAACCCCCAATAATTTATTGTTATGATACCTCCAATTACTATTCTTATATGTGCAACTGAAGAATAAGCAATTAATGACTTAATATCAACTTGACAAAAACACTTCAATCTAATATAAAATCCCCCTAATAATGAAATAATAATTCAAATAATATTAAATTTTAATCCTAATATTTGAAATATTACTATTAATCGTAATAACCCATACCCCCCTAATTTTAATATAATCCCAGCTAAAATTATCGATCCAGAAACTGAAGCTTCAACATGAGCTTTTGGTAATCATAAGTGAACAAAATATATTGGTATTTTAACTAAAAATGCCATAATTATACAAAAATATAACATATATAAATCTCTATTAAAAAATTTTAAAAAATAAATTATAACTCTATTCATATTATAAAAAATATAAAAAATTCCCAATAATAAAGGTAAAGAAACAAATAAAGTATAAAATAATAAATATATCCCAGCTTGAATCCGCTCAGGTTGATATCCTCAACCAATAATTAATAACAATGTTGGAATCAATCTCCCCTCAAAAAATAAATAAAATATAAATAAATTTATAACTCTAAAAGTTAAATATAATATAATTAATAAAAAAATTAAATTAAATATAAAAAAATCTAAATAAAAATTTATTTTTTTTAAATTTTCTCTTGCTATAATTATTAAAATACAAATTCAAATTCTTAATAAAATTAAACCATAAGATAACATATCACAAGAATAAAAATAGCTTAAATTACAATAATTTTCAATATTAATTATTAAATTTATAAATATAAATATTATTAAAAATAATATTATCTGAACCATTCAATATATTTTTACATTAAAACATAATGGAATTATAAAAATTATTATCATTAAAAATTTTATCATTTTTTTAATTTAATAAATTAAAACTTTGAAAATAATCATTTCCATGAGTACGAATTATTGATACTAAAATAGAAAGACCTAAAGCACCTTCACAAACTGAAAATACTAAAAAAACTATTAATATATATATATCATAATCAACATTAATAAATAAAATAACCATAAAAAAAAAAATTCTTAAAACAATAAACTCTAATCTTAATAAAACAATTAGCAAATGTTTATGTTTAGAAACAAAAATTATATTTCCAAAAATAAATATAATAACTGAAACTAATGTTATATTAAAAAAAATTATCATTAGTTTTTATAGTTTAAAATTAAAACATTGGTCTTGTAAATCAAAAATAAGATTTATCTTTAAAAACTTCAAAGAAAAAGAAATATTCTTCATCAATAATCTCCAAAATTATTATTTTAATTAAACTACTCTTTGAAATCATAAAAATATTTATTTCTATATCTATTATTTTAATATCCTTTATTATATTTTTTTTAAATAATCCCTTATCTATAGGACTTATAATCTTAATTCAAACCTTAATAACATGCATAATTTCAGGAATAATTATTAAAACATATTGATTTTCTTATATTCTATTTTTAACTTTTTTAGGAGGCTTATTAGTCCTATTTATTTATGTAAGAAGAATTGCATCAAATGAAATATTCAAAACATCTTTTTTTATAAATATTTTTTTAATAATCAACATGTCAATAATCATTTTTCTAATAATTTTACTTATAAATAATTTATCATGAATAAATTTTAGAATTAATAATTTAGAAATAAATAATTTTTTTAATATATTCTTATTTTTTAATAATGAAAATAAAATTAATTTATYTAAATTATATAATAATCAAACATTTTTAATTATAATATTATTAATTATTTATTTATTCATTACTTTAATTGCAATTATTAAAATTACTAATATTTTTTTTGGGCCCTTACGATCTTCATTTAATTAAACTTAAATTATTCACAAATGATAACTAATTTTAAATCAATTCGTAAAACTCACCCAATTATAAAAATTATAAATGGGGCATTAATTGACTTACCTTCACCTTCTAATATTTCTACTTTATGAAATTTCGGATCTTTATTAGGAATATGCTTAATAATCCAAATTATTACAGGATTATTTTTAACTATATATTATACAGCTAATGTAGAATTAGCTTTTTATAGAGTAAACTATATTTGTCGTAATGTAAATTATGGTTGATTAATCCGAACACTACATGCAAATGGAGCATCTTTTTTTTTTATTTGCATTTATATTCATATTGGACGAGGAATTTATTATGAATCTTTTAATTTTAAATATGTCTGAATAGTAGGAATTATTATTTTATTTTTATTAATAGCAACAGCCTTTATAGGATATGTTTTACCTTGGGGACAAATATCATTTTGAGGAGCAACTGTTATTACTAATTTATTATCTGCAATTCCTTATTTAGGAACAATATTAGTAAATTGAATTTGAGGGGGATTTGCTATTGATAATGCTACCCTTACCCGATTCTACACATTTCATTTTATTTTACCCTTTATTATCTTAATAATATCAATAATTCATCTTTTATTCCTTCATCAAACAGGATCTAATAATCCTTTAGGAATTAATAGAAATTTAGATAAAATTCCTTTCCACCCATTTTTTATTTACAAAGATTTAATTGGATTTATTATTGCTCTATTTTCATTAATCTTTCTTACTTTAACAAACCCATATTTATTAGGAGATCCAGATAACTTTATTCCAGCTAACCCATTAGTGACACCAGTTCATATTCAACCTGAATGATATTTCTTATTTGCTTATGCAATTTTACGATCTATCCCAAATAAATTAGGAGGGGTAATTGCCTTAATTCTTTCTATTTTAATTCTTGTAATTTTACCAATAACATTCAAAAAAAAAATTCAAGGAATTCAATTTTACCCTATTAATCAAATTTTATTTTGAATTATAGTAACTACAATTATTTTATTAACTTGAATTGGGGCTCGACCAGTTGAAGATCCTTATATTATTACAGGACAAATTTTAACAATCATTTATTTTTCTTATTATATTATTAACCCTATTATTAGAATTTACTGAGATAATTTAATTTTTAATTAATTAATGAGCTTGTATTAAGCATTTGTTTTGAAAACTTAAGAAAGAATAAATAATTCTATTAATTTATACTAAAAATAATTATTAAAATAATATAATCTTAAACCCTAAATAAAACATTAAAAAATTTAAAGAAACAGGTAAATAAATTTTTCAAGCTAAATATATTAATTTATCATAACGATATCGAGGTAATGTACCCCGAACTCAAATAAATAAAAATGAAATAAATCTTAACTTTAAGTAAAAAAAAATACTTAAATTATAACCACCCATAAATATTAAAACAAATAATAATCTTATAAATAAAATTCTAGAATATTCTGCCAAAAAAATTAAAGCAAATCCACCTCTTCTATATTCAATATTAAACCCTGATACTAATTCTCTTTCCCCCTCAGCAAAATCAAATGGAGTACGATTAGTTTCAGCTAATCTAGAAGAAAATCAACATAATCTTAAAGGAATTATTAAAAAAAAAAATCAAATTAAATTTTGATAATAATTAAAATTTATCATATTAAAATCCATAATTAAAATAATTCTTGATATTAAAATTAAAGCTAATCTTACTTCATAAGAAATAGTTTGAGCTACTGCCCGTAATCCCCCTAATAATGAATAATTTGAATTTGAAGATCAACCAGCTACTATTACAGTATAAACCCCTAAACTTGTACAACATAAAAAAAATAAAATACCTAAATTAAATCTAATTAAATTAAAATAATAAGGAATTATCATTCAAATCATTAAAGATAAAATAAATCTAATTACTGGAGAAAAATAATAAGATAAATAATTAGAAAATAAAGGATAAGTTTGTTCCTTAGTAAATAATTTAATAGCATCAGAAAAAGGTTGTAAAATTCCCATTATACCTACTTTATTAGGACCTTTACGAATTTGAATGTAACCTAAAACTTTACGCTCTAATAAAGTTAAAAAAGCAACACCAATTAACACCCCTAAAATTAAAATCAACATCCCAACAAAAATTATCAATAAATCTAAATATAACATTTACTATCTATATAAATAAAATTATATATTTATGATTTCTAAAATCATGACACTTTTCTGCCAAAATAGTTTTTAATTTATAACTCATTTTAATAAAATTCAGTATAATAAATTTAATTTAAATATTTATTCCTTTCGTACTAAAATATTTTATTTTTCTAAAGATAGAAACCAACCTGGCTCACACCGGTTTGAACTCAGATCATGTAAGATTTTAATGATCGAACAGATCAAAATTTTATACTTTTACATATAAATTTTATCTTAATCCAACATCGAGGTCGCAAACTTTTTTTCTTATATGAACTAAAAAAAAAAATTACGCTGTTATCCCTAAGGTAATTTTTTCTTTTAATCAAAAATTTTGGATCAATTATTCATATATCAATGTTTAATCATAAAAAAAGTTAATTATATTTTTCTATCACCCCAACAAAATATTTTAATTTATTTTAATTATTAAATATACATATAATTTTAATAAAATAAAATATTAAACTCTATAGGGTCTTCTCGTCTTTTAAGTATATTTTAGCTTTTTAACTAAAAAATTAAATTCTTATTATAAATAAGAGACAGTTTATATTTCATCCAATCTTTCATACAAGTCACTAATTAAGAGACTATTGATTATGCTACCTTTGTACAGTCAATATACTGCAGCCCTTTAATAATTATCAGTGGGCAGATTAGACTTTAAATTATTCCCAAAAAGACATGTTTTTGATAAACAAGTGAATATAAATATTTGCCGAATTCCTTTTATTTATTTTAATTATAAATTTATATTAAATTAAAATAAATTTTAATACTAATTTTATCATTATTTCTAAATTATTTTTATTAAAAATTATTTTTTTATAAAAAATTAAATTATTATAAAATTTTTTATGGTTTATAAAAATTATTTATAACAAATTAAAATTTTTAAATAATATAAATTTTAAAAATTTTTATAAATTAAAATTTTACAATTATAAAAATTTAAATTAAAGATTATCCCTTAATATATAAAATTATATTTTAAATTAATTAATTAATTAATTAATTTATAAAATAAATTTAAAATTAAATTTTTTTCTAAAAAAACTAGATATATTTAAAAACGATTAACATTTCATTTCAAATTAATTATTAAAAATATTTATGCTACAATAACTTTCATAATTAATTATCTCTTTTAAATTCGAGAAATATTTTAATTTTAATTTATATATTTAATAAACTCTGATACACAAGATACAATAAATAATATTTACTTTTAAATAAATTTTTATTTCAATTATTTCAAATTTCTTTCACAATACTATTTTATTATAAATTTTTTAATTAATTCTTTATTAATACTAAAACCCCCTATTTTAATATTAAAACTATTTTAATTAACTATAATTTATTAATTTTCCCCCCTCAAATTAATTGAAAATTTCAATATCATTTCAATGTAAATGAAATACTTTATCAAGCTCTAATTTGTTATTTCTAGAAACACTTTCCAGTATCTCTACTTTGTTACGACTTATTCCAATTTATTTATGAAAGCGACGGGCAATATGTACATATTTTAATTTTTAATCATTTTAATAAATTAAATAAAATTACATTTAAATCCACTTTTAATTAATTATTACAAATTAATATCCATTTAAATAAATTTATTGTAATCCATTATATTCTTAATTATAATCTGCATCTTGATCTGATTTAATTTTTATTATAAAATTTAAAATATTATTTTTATTTAAAAATATTTTTTTAACAACGATATACAAAATAATAAATTAAGTAAATTTATTCGTGGATTATCAATTAATAAACAGATTCCTCTAAATGAACTAAAATACCGCCAAATTATTTAAGTTTCAATAAATAATTACATACTATTTCAATATTTTTAATTTAAATTTTTAATAATAGGGTATCTAATCCTAGTTTATAAATAAAATTTATTAAATTATAAATAAAATTAAATTAAATAAAATAAAAATTTCACCTAATAATTTTATATTTAATTAAATTTTTATATTTATATATTAATTACTGATAAAATTTAATTTAACTTTTGTTTAACCGCAACTGCTGGCACAAAATTTGTTATTAATTTAAATATTACTAAATCTTAATTTCTTAAATTTTTAATATTAATTACTACTTTTAATAAATTAAATATTTTTAAAATAATAAAAAATTCATACTAAAATTTATATGTAAAATAAATTTATAATAAATTTATAAACCATAAAAAATTTATTTATATTTATATTTATATTTTTTTACTACAGTTTTTTTTTTTTTTTTTTATATATAAAATATTTAATATAAATTATTAAATTTTAAATATTTCTTTTTTTTTCCTCTTCATAATATTTATATTAAAAATTAATTTAATTATAAATCAATGTATAATCATTGAAATATTTAATTAATTAATATAATTATTAATTATTTGAAAATTTAATTAATATATTATAAAAATATTAATTTATTAAATATTTAATATATATATATATATATAAATATAAACCATTTTTAATTTTTTTTCTATAAATAATAAAAAAAAA